GGCCATCATTGAAATAGTTTTTTCAAACTAACAAGTCTTTGGTTCAATAAAATTGACTTAGGGAATATACAACTAGGCCATAGAGTAATAGCGTAATAGCGTAAAAATTACGCTATTGGATAGGTGTAAAAAAGGAAAGAGATCGAAAAGATCTTTTTCCTAAAGTTCCCTTTCGTCCACTTAATCTCCTCAACGAATATTAGATTTCTATCTCATTAGTCAATGGTTCAAGTTCAATATTCAAATAATAAAAGAATTTGAATATTCAATACGAATGCCTGTAGTATATCTTTAGGACGTGTGATTAAATATTACTATTAAAATTAAGTAATTTAATGTAATAATTTAAATGTAAATATTAATAAATAATATTCAAAAAAAATAAATAGGTAAACTCTTGTAGATATTTCGATAATAGATTCTCGAATCCGATTGAATCTAAGATGAATGCTTAGTTTACGTTATGGAAGAAAGACACGTATATGTTCCCTTTCGTCCACTTAATCTCCTCAACGAATATTAGATTTCTATCTCATTAGTCAATGGTTCAAGTTCAATATTCAAATAATAAAAGAATTTGAATATTCAATACGAATGCCTGTAGTATATCTTTAGGACGTGTGATTAAATATTACTATTAAAATTAAGTAATTTAATGTAATAATTTAAATGTAAATATTAATAAATAATATTCAAAAAAAATAAATAGGTAAACTCTTGTAGATATTTCGATAATAGATTCTCGAATCCGATTGAATCTAAGATGAATGCTTAGTTTACGTTATGGAAGAAAGACACGTATATGTGATATTAAATATTGACTGATTTTATATGAACTAAAGATATATTTTATTTGCCACCCCACTCCTATGAATTTTGGCAGGGATTCTAATACCAATAGAAACCTTTCCCCTCCCGTCTCTGTCAATTGAATAAATAAACAGATGAAATTCAGAAAAGGGTGTACGAAAATAAGACAAGAAATGGAAGATCGAAAGTCGTATGGATTCACAAAGACTCTGTGGATAGAAACAGAAACTCAAAATTCCACTAATACTATTACTTAGTGTTTCAACTCGAAGTTCTTAGTTACTTCGAATCCTAACGACGGAATTATTAAGTCATAATTCGTTGGTTGATTGTATCATTAACCATTTCTTTTTTTGGTACGAGGGAACTTATCATGAATCCACTGATTTCTGCCGCTTCCGTTATTGCTGCTGGGTTGGCCGTAGGGCTTGCTTCTATTGGACCCGGAGTTGGTCAAGGGACTGCTGCGGGGCAAGCTGTAGAGGGTATCGCGAGACAGCCTGAGGCAGAGGGAAAAATACGAGGTACTCTATTGCTTAGTCTAGCTTTTATGGAAGCTTTAACAATTTATGGACTCGTTGTAGCATTAGCGCTTTTGTTTGCGAATCCTTTTGTTTAATATGAAAAATCCCTATTTGGACTTATTGTTTCCTTTTTCGAATTCTAGTAAGATTTCACCCCTACAATTACTTATTCGTTGACAAAATGACCTGCGGGAAGGTTTGATTTGTGGATGAGGGATTTGTATACCCACTCCCCTTCATCCTTCCCCTTCGGGGTCCAATGGACTCTAAGGATTGACACAAGGGGGGATAGTTCATATAAATCGAATACTTTATAGGAAATAAAATAAATAAAAAAGAGGGACGAAGTGATACAAAAAGAACTCTATTCTATTTTTTAGTCTATAGGAGATCATATGAAAAATGTAACCGATTCTTTCGTTTCTTTGGGCCATTGGCCATCCGCCGGGAGTTTCGGGTTTAATACCGATATTTTATCAACAAATCTAATAAATTTAAGCGTAGTGCTTGGTGTATTGATCTTTTTTGGAAAGGGAGTGTGTGCGGGTTGTTTATTTCAAGAATATGCTGGATCCAACCAGCTGTACCTTTTTCGTTATAACTAGAAAAGAAAGGTGCACGATCTCACGAATGACTTCGGAATAAATTAAGAAATTTTAGATAAGAACCATAGCATTTCGTGATTCATTGGTAAATTGACTTTGATTCTCTATCAACCAATAATATGTGGCCATTAATATGAATATGGTTAAAGCAAACAGTTTGAAGTCTAGACGCAGCGTGGTACTCTTCCAACCTCTATGTTAATATAGAGATGGTTCAAAATGAATATTTTATGGATAGAGAACACTCCTATTCATAAAATGGTTTTGAACCCCTTATTGTAAAAATGGGTATTTCCCCCCTTTATATCCAATGCTGAATCGACGACCTATGTATAAGTAAGAAGAGTTCTTTGGATTTAAAGAAAAAAAAAAGAAACAACTTTGTTGACAATTACATATTTTTTGTCAGAAGAGTCCTCGAAATATTTTGATTTGGCATTAGTTTATATCTATTTTTTTTTGATATGAAAATATGAACAAACAAAGAATAGAGGATAGGCTCATTACATTCATAAAAAGATATGAGAATTTTTTTTTAAGTAATTGAGTAGGAGAGCCAAA